AAGCGAAATTCCGAAATAAAAAGGGATTGAATTTTATTTGTACTGTGTCTGAAATGCATCCTGTCTATTCCTATCCTTCAACCCCTCTATACTTTTTTTAAGTTTTTTTTAAACTTTTTTATTTTTTTTTTGATATATATATATGAAGACTTAGCACTCTTTTTGAGTGAGAGAAAGCACAATATGAACAAACAAGAAAGAAAAAAGAAACAAAAAAAAGGAACATAATCCCACTTTAGTTCTTTACCATAACCATACATATATTTTTTACCCATCTCTAAAAATGGAGGTATATATCTATACGCTAGATGAATAAGTATGTATCATGCTCTTGACTATTAACGAATATATATCCTGATCTGTCTCGATTAATTTGTATGAATATCTATCCGATATATTATTCATGTGTCAGGAACCAGATTTGAACTGGTGACACGAGGATTTTCAGTCCTCTGCTCTACCAACTGAGCTATCCCGACCATTTCCCGTGCATTATCCTAGTAGAGTACTTGTATCTATGTCAATTAAAGGGACTAAATCTAAATAAAGTAAAGTATTAAATAAAGTAAAGTATTAAAAAATTTTATCTAATAAATGTAAGGATAATGATATGGAATGTGAATGATTCAATAATAGAGATTCCTTGCCCATATATGTTCATTTGTACAGGTATCGTATCTATCCAAATTGGGATAAGATCCAAAGATTTCTCTTCGGATCCGTTTGTGAAAGAGTAGAGTGAATGAGAAAGAAAGATAGTGAATTTTGTTTGAACCACTGATGAAAAAAAGAGGATAAATAGTTAGGAAGTAAAATGGACTTTTTGTTGGGGATAGAGGGACTTGAACCCTCACGATTTCTAAAGTCGACGGATTTTCCTCTTACTATAAATTTCATTGTTGTCGGTATTGACATGTAGAACGGGACTCTCTCTTTATTCTCGTCCGATTAATCAGTTTTTCAAAAGATCTATCAAACTCTGGAATGAATGATTTGATCACTGAATATTCGATTCTTCCTTCAACTTCGATTGGAATGGATTCACAATAACTCTGAATTTTTTCTTTCATATATATATATATTCGATAGATTCGGGTCGTGATTAATCGTTTGATATGTTAGTATGTATACGTACGTATTATATATATTATATAAGGCCGTCCTTTCTGTAATTTCGATAGAGGAATTCCAGCTACCAACACAACGTAGTCAACTCCATTCGTTAGAACAGCTTCCATTGAGTCTCTGCACCTATCCTTTTTTTATTCTAGTTTTATAAACCCTTGTTTTCTCAAAATAAAGATTTGGCTCAGGATTGCCCATTTTTAATTCCAGGGTTTCTCTGAATTTGGAAGTTACCACTTAGTAGGTTTCCATACCAAGGCTCAATCCAATCAAGTCCGTAGCGTCTACCAATTTCGCCATATCCCCTTTTGATTTGAGACCAAGATCCAGTTGGAATTCCACCCATCTCTTTCATTTATTTTGGAACCGTTGAATTCATTAGATAATGATTCCCATATCGAAAAAGTGTATGCTGCTATTTGATTTTTTTGGCGATCCTCTATCAGTTTATTTCTATTGGATAAACCTTGTTTCAATCAGAAATGATTCTATCATTGATGTATCCGCAATTCAATATGGATAGATATATCCCATATATATATATGTTTCTCCCTCCCTTTCTTTTTTACAGTGCGATTTGGAATACTGGAACGGTCGATATTCATTCTTCTTTTTTTTTCGTCCTATCTCTTCCTTTTCCGAATGAAACCAGAAGAATGTCTCATTCTAATTTGGATTGTATCTTTATCCTTATCTTATCTTTTCTTAGGACCGATCCGCTCGCTATACGCTATAATTATTGCTATAACTGCTTTACTTTAAGAAATAAATAAATTTTATATTAAGAAATAATTAGATTTTTTATAATCATAATTTATAATTTTAAATTCTCATTAATATTAAAAAATATAATATAAATATAATGTATAAATATATAAATAAAATGTATAAAATGCATAAAAAAAGAATAGAATGTATAAATAATAATTAATGTAATTAATATGATATAATGAAAATTCTACTAATTAGTCATATACTAATTAGTCATATATTTCTATTAGAAAAATATCTATTAGAAAAATAGAATTCTATTAATTCTATTTAGTCATATCTAGTTCTATATTATTAGTTATAACTAATATAACTAATAATATTATAATAATAATGTTATAACTAATATAACTAATAATATTATAATAATAATAATATTAGATATAACTAATATATCTAATGATATATATATAATGATATAGATATAACAATAGAACTATGAACTATATAGTTCATATTAAATTAATAGCTAATAGCCCTAAGCTAAGATCCAGCAGTTTCCTGAATTCCTATACACTATTTATATTTGTTATACTATTTCTATTTCTGTTATGTGAGCCCGCTTAGCTCAGAGGTTAGAGCATCGCATTTGTAATGCGATGGT